GGTGCCTGGCTGATGAAATACATCCTCAGAAAGCCCTTCGTGCGGTTAGTTCAAGGGCTTTGATAGGGAAATGCACGCACTTGTTGTCGTTTCAGATGCGATCAAAAAGCTTTTTTCAAGCGTAGATACTACATATGAGGAAGATGCGAATAGAGATGCGGAAGTTCCTGTTGGAGTTGGAGGTGCAGGAGCAGTGAACATGACTCTTGCAGAAGGAAGAAATGCGGTAAAGTAAATAAAGAGGAGTTCCAGGCGTAGGAGTTCATTCAACTAGAATAGGAGGAGCAGGTGCAAAAGTAGTAGCAGGAAAGGAGGATAGAATTAGTGCGCTACCTTCTCCCCAAGGCCTCCTCGGTCTTCTTGGACTTGGTTTATGTCTGATTCCACCCGAACTGCTAATGTAGGGTTTTTGGGGGTAATGGCACCGGCACACTTTTCGTCTAAATAAGTTCTCTTTCGTCTTCCGAGAGTTCTGACCTGCAAAGTGAGCTCCGAAAACTGGCAACCTATGACCGCTTCAAATTAGGCACAGTAGCTGATAGAGTAGAAGGTGAGATTCTATATTCTATAGCCTATGCGCCTGCTTCTGATGAGATAGAAGTAGGATCCCGGTGCGTCTTCCTTCGGTCGGCCTGTCATCGAAGGATGTTAGCAAAATCAGAAGAACTAGAGGCTCGAAGGCTCGGGTTGGTCAAGCGAACTGATTCATTTCATTCTTCGCCTAGTCTTAGCACCCGCACAGTAGAGGGGAAGAAGCATTCCCTTTCCGACAAAACTAAGCTGGGTAAAGGCAATAGGAGGAGTGAACCCGACCACTTCACGCTGAGGTTCATAAAGGTAAATCCGGCCTCCTTGATCCTCGCCCCAAAGCCAACGCATGAGTTTGGTGCTCTCCATTAACCGCTCAAATCTTGTGCTCAATGAGGTCCCGGTACCTTCTTCTTGGAGCTAGGCTAAAACTCGTCCACATCTCCTGTCCGAACGATCATCTCCCGTCGTCCTTCCGGCTTGCTATCTCTTTATATCTCGAATCCCTCGTGATGGTAGGACTCTCTCTTCGCCTTGGCTGCTGATTAAATTGAAGACATCCTTTTAGAGGCTTAATAAAAAACGTTACTTTCATTTGACTCTAGGTGGTCTTTTACTGGTGCTCTGCCTGAAAATACGAGAATTTCGTTTTTGAGACCAGTGCGATAAATGGGCTTTTGAGACTCCGTTTTGTTAACAACAGGTACTGTTTCTGCCTTCACGGGTAAGGATCGTCTGTGCTATGAGAAACTCATAGCCTCGATAGTGATCTAAGGCAAGTAGAAATCCCTCTTACTCAATAGTGGCTAAGGCAAGAAAGTATGATCAATGATCTTCTGCTAATGCTAGCGTCTTTTTCATCTCTAATCTCATCTATGCTTCAGGAAAAAGTTTCACCTACCCGCTAATAATTAATATAATAATAAAGGGCTGGCTGCTCTCCTTAATTTCACAAAGAATTGAGTGTGCTCCTTGCCCTTAGTGAAGCGAGTGGCTTCTGCTCCCCAATTTAGCATTTGTGAGCGGCTTTCGCTTCTCTTCTTTGAAATCTAGATCTTCTCTTTCTGTGTCTATCAATCTTCCTGCCCCAAGCCCCTGTTGTCTCTAGCGCTTGATTGTTTGATAGAGACCGACCCGCTTTCATAAGCACTTGTTGGCAAGTTCGGAAGAAGGCTTTGAGGGGCTCGATGTGGCTCCGGTTCGCCTCTCGCTTAAAATATCTTCCGCACTAACAGGCTTACGTAAAGTAAATAAAATTTGAGTGACTACATGCGAAAGTTTTTGCTTCTTCCTTTCCTTCTGCTGGCAATCTCCTTTTTTCCTGTAGTTCAGGATTCCCTCTCTATGCCCATATCTATTTAGTCAAAAGGCTAGTTCAATCGCTCTGAGGAAGTACAATGACTTTTTTCAGTCTCTCAAATAGGGCGATATCCGGCCTTCTGTTTATGGTAAGCGGTCTGCCCTTCCCCTTACTAGATCAAATAGGGAAATTGGAATAGTACAGGAAAGGAAAGACAACTATTGAGTATGCCCCTAATAGAGTCAGTAGGGAATGAACCATTCGGAAAGAAGTACAGCTAATAGTACGCAGGAGCAAGACGGTATGCAATCAATTAATGGAAAGAATACAGGAGGTAAACAATTCCTCTATCTGTCCGTTGCTTCTTCATTCCTGGCTGGCAAGCTCAGTTCTGTTCTAATCACTTCGATTCCCGTACACGCCTTCAAATAGATATATTCCCTTTCTTAATATGGATAGTACTTCTGTAAGCGAATCCCTTCTTTTTTGCTTCTTAAGCCAATAAGTCCTGTGCCTGGTAGGTGCAATCAGTCTGTCCCTTACCTGTCCATTCAAGCCTTTCAATATCTCGTCTGGCCCTGTCTTCTGTCGTACTCTCCTCTATCGAGAATTGGTCTCTCGCAACTGTCCTGTGGAAAACGGATGCCGCTCTTCTGGTAGCCGTTGTTTGCTTCATCGGTTTCAATATCCTTTGCTTGGTGAATTTCTTCCCGCTTTACTTGACCTTGATTACTTGACTAACTAATAAGGCTAGCAATCGCTCGTTTTTCTTATTAGCACGATAGGTGGGTAATCCCTTCTGTTATGAGTGAATCTCGTAGGCTTTTTTATTCTCTTTCGTAGGCCTATTTTCTGTAAGCGGAAGTCCTGTTAAAGCGCTCCTCTGGTGGAGGTACTACTACTAGTCAAAACTCTCGCTAATAAGGCGTAAGAAGGCTTTCAAATCGCATCCTTCCTTTAGAGATAGGAAAGCGATTCCCTTACAGTGCTTTCTAGTAAACTCTTCTCTGAAATTGACTTTTCCTTCTCTTTTGTCAAGCAAGGAATAATCAGCCTGAGGGAAGTATTCGTTAAGCAAATCCGTAAGCAAATAGGGAAAGCAGTTAAATAGGGGCATAACGGGAATAGAAGCAGTCAATCGGTAGAAGCGTCTCGTAAGAGGTCTTCCCGGTCGAGATGTCTTAGGGAAACTGTATTGGTATCAACAACTGTCGCAACGGTCCTGTAACTGTGGAAAAGGGTCCTGTGTTTCAATCACTTGAATCGGTTTATTAGTTATTATAGAGGATTCTAACTGTAGCAAACGTTCGGCGGGTAGGTGGGTGCAAAAGAAAGATAAGCTTGAGATGCTACAATAGCTTCAGCCTGATCGATCCGCCTTTAGTATTGGTAAGTTCCCTTGTGAGTCTCTATCGCTATAAGGCCATTTCTTTTTATTTAGTGAAAAGTCAACTTAAAAATAGCTTCTAAGGTAAGCCCTTTCTTTTTTCCCCTTTTTAGAGTACTTGCTATTCCTTTCCTCTAATTCATTATCCCTCTTTCCCTCTATCTAGTACTTGCTCGGGCACTAAGCCTCAAGGAGTAAATAGGAGCCTCGCTTTGGAGAATTCCTTGAGAATGAGAAATAGCGCTCATCCGTAGCTTGGTTCCTGACTTGAGGAGTGAAAGGCTGGCAGTAGTATACATACATAGGGCTATGCCCCTCGGTAAGCATTCCTTTAGCAAGTAATCCCTTGCTTGTTCTTGTGCTTCCGTTCAATATCTCCCTCTCCATTCTTTGAGTTCGCATTAACATTTCCCATTACTCTGTCTTGTAGGGCTCGTAGGGCATTTCTATGTAGCAAGAAGCTCTGTTCAATCGGAACTGAAGCAAGAAGAACTATCAAAAATAGCTCCTTTCTTTTAGGCATAGAAGTCAAACTGGAATGAGACCTTCCGGGTTAAGCGATTGAAGTATTGAAGTCTCTTTCTTTTATGTATTGAAGTATAGTGACTTCCTCTCCTGTAGTAGCACTCTATTCTACTAGTACTAGATGAGTAAAAAACTCGCTTCAAGCTCAGTTAGTCAAGGAATCCGGAGATAGGTTCACCTGTTAGAAGTTTCGATCTATGGGCTTTCTTTATTTAGTAACGAGCTTTGTTAAAGAGATTAGAGAGGGGCTGACGAAAGAGAAAAGGTTTTCTTTTCAAGCTATGGAGTGAATTCTGAATTCAAGAGGAAAGGATTAGTTGTTTACTTTTATAGAAGCTAAGGCAAGAAGTCAATCGCTTTCAGTATCTCTTGCTTCTTTGGTTAGTTTAGTACGAGGTGCAAATTGGCACAGGCAATATATATAATAAGAAATAGTCGATTAAAGTAAGAAAGTCAAGGTTTTGCTAGAGGATGAGTCTTTCAAGTATCGGTAGCATTCCCTTTATCAAAGTCTAGTATGCTAGTAACTCTCTTCAAGTGGAGTAAACAAAACGGGAGGCAAAATTAGTTGAGTCTAGCATTCCTGTGCAATTCCCTTCAAAACTCTCTATTTCCGGCCCTTGCCATTAGTTAGCTCGCACTTCCCTTGCTTGCCCTTTGAGTTTTTCAGAGTCAAGGTGCGCTTCCCTTCCAGTCGAATAGATTCTATTAAAGCAAAGCCAAGAGGCGATAGTGGCATCGGTCTTCTCGTTCCATGAGGAAAAGGTCCGGAATGGCCTAGTTTCATGTCTAAATCGGGAGTTTACGGGCTCTCTAGGGTCTCATCTATAGGTTCACTAAAAAGACTCAAAAGGGCTTTCTTTGAATAGAATATGCAATCATCATTTAACCATCTCTTCCTATTAAAGCCTTGGATGAGTTTCAAATCTATTGGTAATTGATATTTAAGAAGAAGCCTTATTAAAGCTGTCGAATAGGCGGTCCCCTGCCTCTCGTTTATTGGGAATTTTTCTTTAGTAAACGATCGAATAGGAGCAATTAGACATTCAGCTTGCTATGCTCAATCTCTATGTGCTACATCTGTATTAATAGAAAATTATTTTCTATGTTAGCTCTTATCGAATCGATCTGTATCGCTTTTAATAAAACTCTATTTGTCCGTTGCTCAGCCCACGAATAGCGTTTCCGCTACCTTCTTAATTTAATGAACTCGATTTGCTACTTTTGTTAGCAACTCTTCGGTCATATGTTTAAACTTTCCGCCTTTCCGCTTCTGCAATTTGGGAATAGGTCTGAGGTCAATTGTACAATAATCGGTTTAAACTGCTTGGTCAACGCTCATCCCTTGTTTAACGAATCGCTTTTTTAAAAGTCTCTTTCTCCTCTGCCCGTGAATCCCTTCTCTTTCTTTTCATTCTAGTACGGTCTTATGTGGTCTAGTTTGTCCATTAGTTCTTCTCTATTGCTTCTTTGATTTAGTAGAAAGCTCGGAAAAACCCATCTCATAGGTCGTCCTCAGTACGAGAGGTCAATGAAAATGTTAATATAGGCCTTATTTCAGCGGATCTGTGCAAATAATCTATTCTAGTAAGGGTTTTATGAGATTATAAAGGTCATGTTGATGATCATCGGTCCTTATTTGAATTTCATAGTATCGATTCCAGGCCCCCGGTCATCTTTCTTCTAGCTTTTAGTTCTGTCTGGCGATTCCTTTAAATAAATATGTCATATTTGGAAAAGGAGACCATATAATCCCAGGATGTTTTCAAATGCAATGGGCGATCGAAATTACATAAAGGCTAATAAAGATGCTAATTGGTATCCTGGAAGCCATTGATAGGAGATGGAAGTAAGCTTAGTTGCCTCCTTTACATGGAATACCACATCCGCATCGCATATAGAAAGCCACTAATTCATACATCTTGATCTAAGGCACCCTATCTTAGAAGTTGTTGAGCGTCAAGGTAAAAAATCTCAAAACCTTTTTCAAATAGATAGGAGGGACACGTGGCACACATCCTTTGGGCATAGTGGAAGTCAATCATAGAATATAACAAAGGCATAGAGAAAGGGATCCCTCCGAGCAAAGAGCAAGCATAAGACCGTTTTCAAATATTTTGTATCCCTCTACACCTCTTATGACCTGACTCAGACGGATTAGATTGGGAATCCAATTCAACGATCCTTGGCGCCCTTGTTTGTTCCATCTCCCGTTACTTCGGCGGTGACTAGATTTTTAGCAACTGAATGTAACTCCATAGAACTTCCTATAGTCTGGAACGAAGTCTCAACGGTTTCCTTCATTGCCAATAAGAAAGAATCTTGAAGTCCAGCTACTTTTTCAGTAAACATGCCCCATAAAGAGTGCATCCTTTACATAGACCAAGGTACATGTTCCTCGATGCTTAGGGAATCCTTCTTTTGCTATTCGTAGACCGGTAGCCCTGCCTCTTTCGAAGAGGGTCTTGGTGTCAGCCTTCACTCTTATCGCGACCCCGCTGCTTATTGGATTTTGAATTGGGTTGTATGGCCTTCCAGAGCATGGGACAAGAATGAATCCCCTCCTTTTGCCGGTGTTCGATATTGAGACCGTCAGACAGACTATCAATCCTTCTAGTCACGAAGTAATAACTAGCGGTGTTGGTGAGAATCTTGTCGAAGCGGCTGAGGGAGCGACGCGACGAGCGAGTTATCTAGACCACCCGAGGTGACAGAAAGGGAGGTCCAATCAAGCCAATCAACTAGGGCCGCTAAGAAGGCCATCACAGTCCTGGCTGGAGGATTCGCCCTGAGCATTGTCGTGACTCTTAATGCGCTTGCGCTGAAAATGTTTTCAGCTGGCTAAAAAGGTGTCTTCTTTGAACGAGAAAGGTGGGTTTCTCCTGGATTCTTTTGTTGTAGTGAATGAATGTCGTAAGGTTTTAAAAGTATATCGGGAACTTAGGAAAAACCGAAGTTCGAAGTCATCTTTGGTCTTTTCGAAAAGATGAGGGCTCCTTTCGCATTTTTCGGAAGTTTACCTGCCAGGCGAGGATAAAGGAAAGGGCTAGGTAGGTCTATTTTCTAGCTCGATTCTATTGGTTGGCATTGTCCGAGGAGTGAATACTTTCATTTCCGCGAGTCCCCTTCAAGCCAGTTTTCAAGCGGGATAGTCAATATAAAAATATCAGACTGTAAAGAGCCAGAGAAAGATTTCTTATTTGAAATAAGTAGTCTTTCTTACCTCTCTTAAGTGCCATTGTAGGACCTATTTTCTAGTTCCATTCCAGTTGTAAGTCTTTCGATGGCAAGCCAGTCGTAATTCTTTGACATCTGCAGGCTACTTTCTTTCCCCCGTCCTTGCGGCAAAAGTGCCTTGCTATTACCCTTCCTAACTAAGGCCTTCCTTTCTATATGCCAGTCCTAGTCTCCTACTAAGTCAAGCCAGTATCCTACACTCTTAGGAAAGCGATAGCTTGAGCTCGACCAAAAGGAAGAGTCAATAAGGCAAGCACGCAAGGAAAGCCACAAGCCGGCATTAAAAGTAGAAGCAAGCGACGGGCAAGCTAGCAAGACAGTGAGAAAGGCCAGTTTAAGTAGGCAAGGGAAAGCAAGTCAGCTTCCTGTGAGCAAGCTCTACCAACAAGCCTGTGAGCACGAGAGTGAAGCAAGGGCGGGAAGGGGGCGCATACGTACCTTAATTGGGATGTCAGATGCTTTTATATGTTTGCTATGCTTTCTTAAGCACTAAAAATAGAATAAGAGAAGAAAGATCGTAGCGAATTGAAGGATTATAGCTATGAGTTAGTCTATGATCTACTTGCTGCTATTATTATTCATCGGGGGAAAGCGTCAAGCCTGAGAGCTAGTATCAAGCAAAGAAGGGCAAGCCATCCATTGTTCGTTTCCTCTCGCTTTGCTCGAGTGAACTGTCGTTTTCTTGCAGCCAATCCAGTGATCAAGCCTGTATCAATCAGTACTTCTTTCTTAGGGGGCAATCTTTTACATCCAGTTCCAGTGGGCCCCTCTCTGATAAGGAAACGAAATAATATCAATCACTAATGCCTAACAAAATGAGCGTTTATGGAAATCCAACGCCCAGTGATTTACAGTTTCTACGTGATAACACGTTTTCCTTCCCTTCCACAAGTACCTCTTCAACTCTTTCTTCAACTAGGTCGGACGCGGAAAGCGCTCCACCTGAGTTAGACCGATTATTTGATCAAATTTGCGAAAAATACGCAGAGTTGGCTCAACTGTCAAATATCCAATTACCGCAGGAGTGGACCATACCGGATCTTATTCGCGCTGTAATGGGAAACGAAGCTTTTCAAATCCCAGGGTATCTCCAAGATCACTATTATGATCTTATTTTACGGGGATCCACTAGTTGGTTATTCGAGGATCTTAGTCACTTTATCGATTTAATCAACTATGCCCCCTAGTATGAAGTGGCTGAGATGGGTGGAAGGATATAATATAGTATTCACCGCACCGCTTTCTTTCCTTACTTAACTATCATAACGGAGGGCCCACGTTAAACAGATTGGGCTCACAGAAGACTTCAGGGCTGGAGTGAAGAGCCACAAAAGCACCTGTCAGGAACTGTATAAAAAGGACCGAGAACTACATACGGTCTGAGACTCACTTCCTTGAAAAGAGGGAGACGAGTTATGTAGGCTGCGGCCGTTCAAGAAATGTAGCGGTTGCTCGACCAAAGCCGGGGTCAAAGAATCGATTATATGCCTGGCCAGAAGACCGATGAGACTTACCAGAAGTGAAGTACAGAAGAGCAGGTGCATATTTTGAATAAAAAACTTAAGATGTTCATCTCCAAGCCTAGCCTACTCTACATTATCATATGGTTTCGCGGGCACGTCCAACCGTACCTTGCCACTTGCCAGTTCAAAGTCTAAAAGCCGGTCAATAAGACAGATCCGGATCCTAGTGCTTTCGAGATGGTTCGATCGCTAACAAAGACAAGCATGGGAAACAGCAGACTCCCAACAAGCAAACAAGCAACTCCAAGAGCTCAAGCCTAAAGCCTTAGTAACGCGCATCCTCATTGCTCGCGTAAAGCAAGCGTAGGCTCGAAGGCCGAAGCGCGCTAGTGCTCGTTGCATTTCCGGGTAAAGTATTCCGCTCGTTTGCTGTCAGGAATTCAGTAGAGTGGCCGGTCGTTGAAAGAAGCAAGCCTATAGCCGCCTTAGAAGGTGCGAAGGAAATCCCAGAAAAGTATCAATGCTATCTACAGGCCAAGGGGAAAGAAACATGCGCCATTCTTAGTTAGGGAGAGGGTATGTTCACATTGAGTATCCTCGTATGCTCAGTCGAGTGACAAACGTACCTATCCCCGACGTGGGTAACGCATCTACAAAACCATGGCCTTATCCTAAATCCCATTTTTGATTTACTTAAAATAACCGCTTGATACTTGTTCACTGGAATTTCTTCCAAGAAAGTTTGGATCCCTCCGCTCCTCTCATCGAGAAAGCAATTACACATCCTGACTAAGGAGCACAGGCGTAGGAAGAGGCAAGCGTTCACACATCCGTCTCTATCATATGTGTTGGGTGAAGAGCTAAGACTATGCCTGGGTCGGGGTCAGGAAGACAGGCAGAAGGAGTAAGCAGCTTAAGCAAGAGACCTTATATAGTATAGGCTATTTCTCTTATCCAGTAAAGGAAGTAAGTTCGCTAGCTGTCCTAGGGGCAAAGAGTAGCATTCCGGTCTCTCTTGAAAGCAATCAAGCGTGAGAAGCAGGATCCGTCCACAGCTTTTGGCCCTTTCCCTTTAGGGAGTTTTTGAATGCGGAATAAAAATTATTCAATATGCTGTTCTCTCCGGCTGTACCATTATCATGCACAGGACAAGCTGTAGTTTTTCTAGGAAGCTAAGGCTGACTAGCAAGTCAGCAAGACATAAAGATGATAGTTCCCTTCGAGATTGCTTTTCTTTGCCTGTCCCGATAACCGTATCGAAATCGAAGGAAGCCTTTTAAGATATGTATTTTTAGTGCTTCGCCCCTTAAGTGCTAACGCTGTAACGTTCGAACGATCTCCAGCCGGGACTGTGCTATTTGAAATATCTTATCTTTCTTTCAAAAAGTCTTTAGATATCCGGAGTAGCCGTAGAAGTCTTTTTCTCGATACCGGTCTCATAGGGATTGGGGTGAATGCTTAGCAATAATAACAGAAGGAAGAAAGGAAACGAAGTACGCTTTGGTGAGCGAGAAGCAGCCAGGTATAGGAGAAGGGGCGGTTGGCTTAGTAAAGATAGTCGTAAACAAAGAAGCCCGACCCAGAGCATGTTATTGACTCAACCACAAATCTGTTGAATGAAGGTAGCTTGCTTACTCTCAGCCACTAGTTAGAAGGAAATCCCTTGACTTCGTTTATGCCCTTATGCAGTAAAGAAAGCAAGTGAGGCGGGCTAAGATTCCATTCGAAGTAACAGGATTCGATGTTGCACCATCTTCAACTCTTCTCTGGATCCGGAGTTTTTCGAGAAAAGGTCCCATCCTTCAATATCATGATTGGGTCGACCAGGCCAGATCATGAGTGAAATATCATGATCGGGTCGACCAGGCCAGATCATGAGTGAATAGAAAATCGAAAACGTACATAGCTGTTCCAGCTGAAATACTTGGAATAATTCTACCACTTCTACTAGGAGTAGCCTTTTTAGTGCTAGCTGAACGTAAAGTAATGGCTTTTGTGCAACGTCGAAAGGGTCCTGATGTAGTGGGATCATTCGGATTGTTACAACCTCTAGCAGATGGTTTGAAATTGATTCTAAAAGAACCTATTTCACCAAGTAGTGCTAATTTCTCCCTTTTTAGAATGGCTCCAGTGACTACATTTATGTTAAGTCTGGTTGCTTGGGCCGTTGTACCTTTTGATTATGGTATGGTATTGTCAGATTCGAACATAGGGCTACTTTATTTGTTTGCCATATCTTCGCTAGGTGTTTATGGAATTATTATAGCAGGTTGGTCTAGTAATTAGGGGCGGCCGTTCGGTCGCCTATGATACTAGGACCAATAGGTCAAAAATGGGTTTGTGCCGCAGGTGTTGAACGATCTACTCTACACAGGTGTGGGCTTACAGGGCTAGGGCTCATAAACCCTTTCTTTCATTCATCAATAGGGCCCTGGTCGGTCACTTTTCCGGGCCGGGATCGAGAAGTGGAAGTCATAAAAAGAGATGTTTCTCTTCGCACCTCAGATCAAGAGGAAGGGTAGCTTGTCAAGCTGGCCTATATATATATTTCTATTATTTAATAAATAAAAAGATTCGCTGTCTTTTAACCCTTTGTCAACGCCTACTAAGGACCTATAGGTTCGCCTACTTGACTTATGAAAGATAATGAGAATGGGTTATTCAAAAAGGAAAAGGCGCTACTTAGCCCTACATTAGTAGAAGTAAGCGGCTGAGTTAGCCCTACTAATGTAGGGCTAAGTAGGGTATAGTATAGTAGGCGAGCGAGTTAGCGAGGCTAATAGATAAGAGAGCGTCGGTGCGTAGCCTTCATTCTACTACGCTACGCAAAGGTTACGAAGTCACTTAGCTCGACGTTAGGAGAGTCAAGGGGGAACGCCATACCTACATAGAAGAACCGCTGTTCGCTGACTTTCTAAGGTCTAACCTTTCGCTCCCCTACTGAAAAGGGGCAAAGCCGCTTCGCACCACTGATAGACTACTTAAGATTCAATTCAAAAGGCCCTACTTAGTTTCGCAAGCCTTTGTCATTGTCAGTCAACTAAGTAGGGCCTGAGGCCCCTGCGAATCCGTAAATCTGAGGAGCATGCCGCAACAAAAGGATGGTCCCCTATGTATTTCATTCTTTCCGGAAGGGAAAAAAGAAGTACCCCATCATGGTGAACCTCTCCTTGTGATCGGGATGAGGTAGATGCCTCCCAGCCGGGGGGGCGGATCGAATCGGAGTTTCCTTAGGTAGCCACCGACCAACAGTTATCCTTAAACTTCCGTGCTTGGTGGAGAAGAAGCGAACAAAGGTACGCTCGCTTGCTGTCTTGTTCTCTGCCGCGAACTGGGATCGCTCGCCAGCTAGGTCAGATTGGAGCAACCTTTTTGAGAACATATTACCCATATTCGGGGACAAGGGGCGGAACGACCTCTCGATCTACTTACTGCAGCCCAGGAAGAAAAACGTCGTCTAGGCGTTCCCTGTTGCTCCGATCTCCCCTACGCCTAGGACGTTGTCTGGGCCAAGAGTCATAGTTAGTTGCTGTTTCCATTTGGTTGTTTTTTTCTTGTTGTTGATACCGGCAAGACCCAGCCAGATGATGTCTGCTGGTTGGTAGTGAGAGGACTCTTAGTACCTGCATACCCAAAAGGGGGCGCTGATTAAAAAACAATCATTTTCTTTTTTTCTTGCTCTCCCTTAGCAGCGGGAAAGGAGTCTATCTATCTGCCTAGCTTTGGTAGATTTCCTCCAACGCAATCCACAGAAATTCCACGAATCCCTTGGTGGATAAGTCCGACGACTCAGCAGCAGTGCGGAATTGAGTTTCTCGTCTGGTGGATCTGATCTATAGTTAGGGGCAATACATACCAAAAGGTTCGAAGAAGGAAGGCGCATAAGAGTATATAACCAACCCACCCTTCTGTATAACCTATTCACATTAGTGAAGCGGCTGGATGCATAAGGGAAGTCAACCTACGAGCACGGAAGAGCGTAGTATTGCTGCCCCTCTCTAAGTAAAGGTAAAGTCTCTCCTTCAGCTAGAATGTAAGGAAATTGAAAGAAGCGCGGAAA